AAATCTATTGGAATAGAAGAAATCGGTAAAAAGGTTCCTCGATGGTCATACAAATTGACCGACCATTTGGAAGAACAGGAGGGAGAAAATGAGGAAGAATCGACAGAGGATCATGGGATTCGTTCAAGAAAAGCCAAACGTGTGGTAATTTATACTGATAATGATCAGAATACCAATAATGATCAGAATACCAATACTTATACTAGTACCAGTACTAAGAGTGATCAAGCAGAAGAGGTGGCGTTGATACGTTACTCGCAACAATCGGATTTTCGTAGGGATCTAATCAAAGGATCCATGCGCGCTCAAAGACGTAAAACAGTTACTTGGGAAATGTTTCAAGCAAACGTGCATTCCCCACTTTTTTTGGACAGAATAGACAAAACGTTTTTTTTTTCTTTTGATATCTCCGGAATGATGAACCTAATTTTTAGGAATTGGGTGGGGAAAGGTCCGGAATTAAAAACTTCGGATTCTGAGGAAAAAGAGGCAAAAGAAAGGGAAAAAACAAAGGAAGAGAAAAAGGAAGAGAATGAACGGATAGCAATAGCAGAAAATTGGGATACTATTCTATTTGCTCAAGCAATAAGAGGTTCTATGTTAGTAACACAATCGATTCTTAGAAAATACATCGTATTGCCTTCATTGATAATAGCTAAAAATCTCGGCCGTATGTTATTATTTCAATTCCCCGAGTGGTACGAGGATTGGAAGGAGTGGAATAGAGAAATGCATGTTAAATGCACCTATAATGGTGTTCAATTATCAGAAACAGAATTTCCGAAAGACTGGCTAACAGACGGTATTCAAATAAAGATCCTATTTCCTTTCTGTCTGAAACCTTGGCACAGATCTAAGCTACGATTCCATCATAGAGATCGAATGAAAAAGAAAGGAAAAAAAGAAAATTTTTGTTTTTTAACAGTCTGGGGGATGGAAACTGAACTACCTTTTGGTTCTCCCCGAAAACGACCTTCCTTTTTTGACCCCATTTGGAAAGAACTCGAAAAAAAAATTAGAAAAGTGAAAAAAAAATGTTTTCTAATTCTAAGAGCTTTAGGAGAAAGAAAAAAATGGTTTCTAAGGGTCTTAAAAGAAAAAACAAGATGGATTCTCAAAACAGTTCTATTTATAAAAAGAATAATAAAAGAGTTTGCAAAAGTAAATCCAATTTTATTATTTGGATTGAGGAAAGTATATGAACCGAATGAAAATAGAAAAGATTCTATAATTAGTAATAAGATTAACCATGAATCGATCATTCGAATTAGATCTGTGGATTGGACAAATTATTCACTGACAGAAAAAAAAATGAAGGATCTAGCTGATAGGACAACCACAATCCGAAATAAAATAGAAAGGATTACAAAAGACAAGAGAAAAATATTTCTAACTCCAAATAGAAAGATTAGTCCTAACGAGACAGGTTGTGATGATAAAAGATCGGAATCACAGAAACATATTTGGCAGATATCAAAAAGAGGAGGTGCCCGATTAATACGTAAATGGCACTATTTTATGAAATCTTTCATTGAAAGAATCTATATGTATATCTTTCTATGTAACATTAATATTCCCAGAATAAATGCACAACTTTTCCTTGAATTTGAATCAACAAAAAAAATGATCGACAAAGACATTTACAATGATGAAAGAAATAAAGAAGGAATTGATGAAACAAATCAAAATGCAATTCACTTTATTTCGACTATAAAAAAGTCTCTTTCTAATATTAGTAATAAGAAATCACAGATTTATTGTGACTTATCTTCCTTGTCCCAAGCATATGTATTTTACAATTTATCACAAATCCAAGTTATTAATAAGTATTACTTGAGATCTGTACTTCAATATCGCGGAGCATATCTTTTTCTTAAGGATAGAATAAAGGACCATTTTGGGACACGAGGAATATTGGATGCCAAATCAAGGTCTAAGAAACTTCCGAATTCTGGAATGAATGAATGGAAAAATTGGTTAAGGGGTCATTATCAATACAATTTATCTCAGACTAGATGGTCTAAATTAGTACCGCAAAAATGGCGAAATAGAGTCAATCAACGTCGTATGATTCAAAATAAAGACTCAAAAAAAGATTCATATGAAAAAGAAAAAGACCAATTAATTCATTACGAGAAACAAAATAATTATGTAGTGAACCCATTACCGAGTCAAAAAGAAAAATTTAAAAAAAACTACAGATATGATCTTTTATCACATAAATATATTAATTATGAAGACAGGAAGGGCTCATATATTTATGGATCGCCATTCCAAGTAAATGGAGACCGAGAGATTCCATATAATTACAACATGCCTAAACCCGAATCATTTTATGTACCCGGGGGTATAGCTATTAATGATTATCTAGGGGAAGGGTCTATTATTGATACGGGGAAAAATCCGGATAGAAAATATTTGGAGTGGAGAATTCTCAATTTTTTTCTTAGAAAGAATATCGATATTGAGACTTGGACCGATATAGATACTGGAACCAACATTAATAAAAATACTAAGACTGGGACTAATGATTATCAAATAATTGATAAGAAAGATCTTTTTTATCTCACGATTCATCAAGAAATCAACCCATCCAATCAAAAAAAAAGGTTTTTTTTTGATTGGATGGGAATGAATGAAGAAATGCTACATCGTCCCATATCGAATCTAGAACCCTGGTTCTTCTCAGAATTTGTGCTACTTTATGATGCATATAAGATTAAACCGTGGATCATACCAATCAAATTACTTATTTTCAATTTGAATGGAAATGAAAACATTAGTGAAAATAAAAACATCAACAGAAATCAAAAAAAGGATCTTCGTCTATCATCTAATCAAAAAGAATATCTTGAATTAGAGAATCGAAATCAAGAAGAAAAAGAACAGCTGGGTCAAGGGAATCTTGGATCAGATCCACGAAACCGACAAAAAGATCTTGAAAAAGATTCCGCGGAATCAGACATTAAAAAACGTAGAAAGAAAAGACAATCCAAGAGCAATAAGGAAGCGGAACTAAATTTCTTCCTGAAAAGGTATTTGCTTTTTCAATTGAGATGGGATGATCCTTTGAATCAAAGAATGATCAATAATATCAAGGTATATTGTCTCCTGCTTAGGCTGATAAATCCAAGGGAAATTGCTATATCCTCTATTCAAAGAGGAGAAATGCGCCTGGATGTAATGCTGATTCAGAAGGATCTAACTCTTACAGAATTGATAAAAAGGGGAATATTGATTATCGAACCGGTTCGTCTGTCTATAAAATGGGATGGACAATGGATTATGTATCAAACCATAAGTATTTCATTGGTCCATAAGAATAAGTACCAAACTAATCGAATATTCCGAGAAAAAAAATATGTTGATGAAGATTATTTCGATAGATCCATTGCACAACATGGAAAGGTACTTGTGAATGGAGATGAAAATAATTATGCTTTGCTTGTTCCTGAAAATATTCCATCTCCTAGACGTCGTAGAGAATTGAGAATTCTAATTTGTTTGAATTCCGAGAATGAGAATGTTGTGAATAGAAATTCAGTATTTTTCAATGGCAACAACGTAAGGAACTGTGTGCAATTTTTGGATGAGGACAAGCATTTTGATACAGATATAAATAAATTTATCCAATTCAAATTGTTTCTTTGGCCCAATTATCGATTAGAAGATTTAGCTTGTATGAATCGCTACTGGTTTGATACCAATAATGGCAGTCGTTTCAGTATGTCAAGGATACATATGTATCCACGAGTCAGAATTAGTTGATGGTGGATTTCCTATATATCTATATCACGTGTCATATCCGGTATATAAAGGTATACAAATGTACACACACGTTGTGTTACATTAGATTCTGATACATGATACTGATTCAATGATGTATCATATCAATTGGATCTAGGAATGAATCGGCAGAATTTTCTTAAGTCCCAACCATTCCCTTTTGTGGGTGTAGAAATGTACCATCTCCTTCTATCGAATCCAATTTTCAATTGGATTCGATAGAAAGTAGTCTATGAATAAATCCAGATTATTTTATTGTGTGTACCAGATCTAAATGACTGGCATTATTATTATTCCTGATCGGTAAAATCCATATCTGTGGAAAAGAAAGAAAAAAACGAGAGAGAGAGAAGAATTCTTTTTATGGTAAAAAATTCATTCATCTCAGTTATTCCGCAAGAAGAAAAAGAAAAAAACAAAGGGTCTGTTGAATTTCAAGTATTCAGTTTCACCAATAAGATACGGAGACTTACTTCACATTTGGAATTGCACAGAAAAGACTATTTATCTCAGAGAGGTCTTCGGAAAATTCTGGGAAAACGTCAACGTATACTGGCTTATTTGTCAAAGAAAAATAGAGTACGTTATAAAGAATTAATTGGTCAGTTGGATATTCGGGAACCAAAAACTCGTTAATTTGAAAATTCGTTTGAATTATTTGCTTTATTAGATCTTGAATTTTGATGAACCTCGTTTCGTTTTCAGCAATTCATGAAAGAATGAATCGGGGAAGAAAACATATGACTGTACCGGATATAAGAAAAGACTTCATGATAGTCAATATGGGTCCTCACCACCCATCAATGCATGGTGTTCTTCGACTCATCGTTACTCTAGATGGTGAAGATGTTATTGATTGTGAACCCGTATTGGGTTATTTACACAGAGGGATGGAAAAAATTGCGGAAAACCGAACAATTATACAGTATCTACCTTACGTAACACGTTGGGATTATTTAGCTACTATGTTCACAGAGGCAATAACGGTAAATGCACCAGAACAATTGGGAAATATTCAAGTACCTAAAAGAGCCAGCTATATCAGAGTCATTATGCTGGAGTTGAGTCGTATAGCTTCTCATTTGTTATGGCTTGGGCCTTTTATGGCGGATATCGGTGCACAGACTCCTTTCTTCTATATTTTCAGAGAGAGGGAATTGCTATATGATCTATTCGAAGCTGCCACAGGTATGCGAATGATGCATAATTATTTCCGTATCGGGGGAGTAGCTGCTGATCTACCTCATGGCTGGATAGATAAATGTTTGGATTTCTGCGATTATTCTTTAACAGGAGTTGTTGAATATCAAAAGCTTATTACGCGGAATCCCATTTTTTTGGAACGAGTTGAAGGAGTGGGCATTATTGGTGGAGAGGAAGCAATAAATTGGGGTTTATCAGGACCAATGCTACGAGCTTCCGGAATGCAATGGGATCTTCGTAAAGTTGATCATTATGAGTGTTACGATGAATTCGATTGGGAAGTCCAATGGCAAAAAGAAGGAGACTCATTAGCTCGTTATTTAGTACGAATCAGTGAAATGGCGGAATCCATAAAAATTATTCAACAGGCTCTGGAAGGAATTCCGGGGGGGCCCTATGAGAATTTAGAAGTCCGTCGCTTTGATAAAGCAAGGGATTCCGAATGGAATGATTTTGAATATCGATTCATTAGTAAAAAGCCTTCTCCCACTTTTGAATTGTCGAAACAAGAACTTTATGTCAGAGTAGAAGCCCCAAAAGGAGAATTGGGAATTTTTCTGATAGGAGATAATAGTGTTTTTCCCTGGAGATGGAAAATTCGTCCACCCGGTTTCATCAATTTGCAAATTCTTCCTCAGCTAGTTAAAAGAATGAAATTGGCTGATATCATGACGATACTAGGTAGTATAGATATCATTATGGGAGAAGTTGATCGTTGAAATGATAATTGATACGACAGAAGTACAAGCTATCAATTCTTTTTCCAGATCGGAATCCTTAAAAGAGGTCTATGGCCTCGTATGGCTGCTTGTCCCTATTTTTACTCCTGTATTGGGAATCACAATAGGTGTACTCGTGATTGTGTGGTTAGAAAGAGAAATATCCGCAAGGATACAACAACGTATTGGGCCTGAATATGCTGGTCCCTTGGGAATTCTTCAAGCTCTAGCCGATGGGACCAAACTACTTTTCAAAGAGGATCTTCTACCATCTAGAGGAGATATTCGTTTATTCAGTATCGGCCCATCTATAGCGGTCATATCAATTCTACTAAGTTATTCAGTAATTCCTTTTGGCTATCGTCTTGTTCTAGCCGATCTCAGTATAGGTGTTTTTTTATGGATCGCTATTTCCAGTATTGCTCCTATTGGACTTCTTATGTCAGGATATGGATCAAATAATAAATATTCCTTTTCAGGTGGTCTACGAGCTGCTGCTCAATCTATTAGTTATGAAATACCATTAACTCCATGTGTGTTATCAATATCTCTACGTGTGATTCGTTGGAACATGAACTTTTACCTCTTTCCTTTATTTCTAGGAAAGGGGTTGAATGTATTGAATAGATATCTTTATTTTTTTATTCATCATTCGGGTCAATGAGTTAAACCAGATAGTTATATGAGTGAAACAAAACAGCTTATGAATTCGCAGTAAGAAGATTGATTCTCATTCCCTATGTACGAGAGTAAGGTAGAAGTAAACATAAGCAGTGGAAACTGTTTACCCCAAGATTGATTGATTAGTTATCATGGCTTGAAGCGGGTGCAAAAGATCAACTGTATGGAGTTTCTACTATTGTATGTATTACCATACCGGGGATCAATCAAAAATGAGTGGACGGTTAGGAACACCAAGGTACACAAAGGATTAGTAATAGAGATAATGTAAGGTATCCAAAGGGGTATTTCTGCATAAAAGGAATCATAATGAGGGCTTTAAGTTGGTAGAAATGATCAAGGAGTACTTCCCCACGATTCCGATCTAGAGTATGCTCTTATCCACTGATTAAAGAAATGACTATCGGGAACGACGTAATCCTTTATTTTTTTTTTTCGAATCCCCTCGAGAAAGAAGAACAGGAACGAAAGAAATGAAATGCAATAGGAAAACTGAATAATAAAAGATCCTTGTTTATTCTTTCCTCCATCCCATCCATATTCATACAGATGGAATTTTTATCATGATTCATGAACTAGTGTAGTGTAGTGTTTAATTATTTTTCGTAATCGAAAGATATGGGTCGAAATATCTATTGATACAACGAGTATTTTATTGAAGGATTAAGTTATTACTAAACAAAAATTTTGATTATAAAATAAAGAATCAGATCAATTCGGAAGCGCTTTTTATTTGTTATTATAGCAGACAGAATTTCATTGGTCTAATTCGGGACTCTCCGATGCGATGCATGTTTACTCTATCTACCCTACAAACATGCCGAGGTAATAACGAACCAAACCAGTCCTTCGATTTATTTGTGGCCATCGAGGAGCCGTATGAAGCTGAGGTTTCATGTACGGTTCTGGAATAGCGATGGAAACAGTGACGTTATCATCGACTATGATTATCTAACAGTTCAAGTACAGTTGATATAGTTGAGGCACAGTCAAAATATGGGTTGGGGGGATGGAATCTGTGGCGTCAACCTATAGGGTTTATAGTTTTTCTAATTTCTTCCCTAGCGGAATGTGAGAGATTACCCTTTGATTTACCAGAAGCAGAGGAGGA